CGTTGGTTATGGGGAAGACCCAGGCATTTATATACTTGCTTTGGTTGGAGTGCCAGTTTAAGTATTGAAAATAGGATAAATTTAAATAAGTATCTAGGGGGAAGCGTGTTAAAAATGGTGGGAGGTATATAGGGGGGAGGGTGGTGGCAGGGGGAGGGTTGATAGTGAATGGATGGTCCGGGATATAACACTTGTATGTCCTGTGACCATTGACTGTGATGCTCGTGCCTACCATTATGGTGATGCTCAAGATGCAGTTAAGTCCAGCTACAATTTATGCTCCGGGTCAGGGCCTCAGACGGCCATAGCTGAGTCCAAGCATCCCCAAAAATTAAAAAATACCAAATGTATGACAGCACAGTTATGTGTGAGCATGGGCTGATTAGCCATTAGTCCATCGAGATGTCTTATTTAAGAGGAAAGAGTGGGCGATTTTAGGTGAGATGGCCCTGAAGAAAGAACCAGATGTCTGATAAAGTTCATGAAATAGCTACCCCCACAATCAATGGGCCCGGAGCGAGAAGAGGGATCCCTGCCGAGCGGGTTGATGGTTTCACGCGGCATGGTCGTTAAGCTCGTGATCTAAGGGACGGGATATGCATGTTGACAAGAATGGATTTGACTTAAATGTGCTATGTACGAGGTACAATTACATGTACTATGTACTTTCAATAGGAGCATGTACTTGCTTATATGCATGGACTAAACTAAATAATGTGTTACGTACATATATATCCTTGTTACATTAATTCTACTGTACCTGCTTATATGCATGGGGTTAGTCATGTAATGTACTATATACATAATATGTCTGTATAGCATTAATCCTATGTACTTATAACCAGAATAGTACTGTACGGCATGTATGTGTTCAAGAACATATTGTTTGCTACGTACTGTCGTGTGGGGCCTTAGAGTGTAAAATTCGTATTATACTTTTGGAATTTTTGGTGAATTTGATACTGGGGAGGCTCTTGATATTTGCGGGGGTATACTGATAGCTTCAGGGAATAGTTTAAATAGAACTTCAGCTTTGGGTGTTGATAGTGGGGCTCTAGTCTCTTCCTTGAGTCTTAGGGAGGTTGGTTGTCTCCTTTTCTGGTTTACAAGACCAGTGTATTTAATGTACTACAAAGACCTGTCTTCACTTTAGGAGGTTATTTTCGATAGTGCTAGCCATTGGTATTAGTACTAGAATAAGGAGGAAGTATATAATAGATGCTAGTTGTCCGATGATGATGTATGGGTGTTCCACTGGTTGTCCTCCAATTCATGTGAGTGTTAGTAGGTCTGCTACCAGGATTCAGAATAAGCATTGGCTGATTGGTCGGAATATTATGCTTCGTTGTTTGGAAGTGTGAAGAAATGGTATGAGGACTAGAATTAGGATTGAGAGGACTAGGGCTAGGACTCCCCCTAGTTTGTTTGGAATTGATCGTAAGATTGCGTATGCAAATAGGAAATATCATTCGGGCTTGATGTGAGGGGGTGTGTTAAGTGGGTTTGCTGGGGTATAGTTGTCTGGATCTCCAAGCAAGTCGGGTGAGAATAATACTAGGGTCATTAGGGCTAGGACGAGTAGTAGGGCACCTAGGATGTCTTTAATGGTATAGTAGGGGTGGAACGGGATCTTGTCTGTGTCTGATGAGATTCCTGTGGGGTTATTGGATCCTGTTTCGTGGAGGAACAGCAGGTGGACTATGGCAAGGGCTGCGATGATAAATGGGAAGATAAAGTGGAAGGCGAAGAATCGGGTGAGGGTTGCTTTGTCCACTGAAAAGCCCCCTCAGATTCACTCAACTAAGTTTGTGCCGATGTATGGGATTGCTGAGAGGAGGTTAGTAATGACTGTGGCCCCCCAGAATGATATTTGTCCTCATGGGAGGACATAGCCCATAAATGCTGTGGCTATTGTTGCGAATAGGAGGATTACTCCGATGTTTCATGTTTCTATGTAAGTGTAGGACCCATAGTAGAGGCCTCGTCCCACGTGCATGAACAGGCAGATAAAGAATATAGATGCTCCGTTCGCGTGCATGTATCGGATGATTCAGCCGTAATTTACGTCTCGGCAGATGTGGGTGACGGAGGAAAATGCTGTTGTTGTGTCGGCTGTATAGTGTATTGCTAGAAATAGGCCTGTTAAAATTTGTAGAATCAGGCAGATGCCTAGGAGGGAGCCAAAGTTTCATCATGATGAGATGTTTGATGGGGCTGGGAGGTCGATGAATGCGTTGTTTACAATTTTTAATAGTGGGTGAGTTTTTCGAATGTTGGTCATTAGTGTTCTTGTAGTTGAATGACAACGATGGTTTTTCATATCATTAGTCGTGGTTAGATTCCATGCAAGAATAATGATAACATACATTGTGTTTATTTTAAGTATTATTTTTGTGATTGGTTTTGTGGGGTTTTCTTCAAAGCCTTCACCTATTTATGGGGGGCTGGGTTTAATCGTGAGTGGCGGGGTTGGTTGTGGGATTGTGTTGAATTTTGGCGGGTCTTTTTTAGGTTTAATAGTTTTCTTAATTTATTTGGGGGGTATGATGGTGGTATTTGGTTATACAACGGCTATAGCTACTGAGCAATATCCTGAGATTTGAGTATCTAATAAGGTTGTTTTAGGGGCATTTGTTACTGGTTTGTTAATAGAATTTTTAATGGTTTATTATGTGTTGAAGGATGAGGAGGTAAAGGTTGTATTTGAGTTTAATGGTTTAGGGGATTGGGTAATTTATGACACGGGGGATTCTGGGTTCTTTAGTGAGGAGGCTATGGGGATTGCGGCTTTGTATAGTTATGGTACTTGGTTGGTTATCGTGACTGGCTGATCCTTGTTGATTGGTGTTGTGGTTATTATGGAGATTACTCGTGGAAATTAAATAGGATCGTGCTGACGAGGATTGTGATTAGAAAAGAGAGAAAATACAGTTTAATTAGGCCTTTTTGGCTGGTGATTATGGTAGATATTTTTATTTGAATTAGTGAGGTGGTTTTTGGTAGGATGCTTTCTAGTCAGATAAGGTCTAGGAGGGAGGATGCTGATTTTTGGCTTATTGTTAGGTTTAAATAGGGAGTTAGGCGGTGTATAATTATAGGGTAATATCCTAGGAGGTTAGAGAATTTAAAGGTGTTAGATGGGTAATTAAATTTTAGGTTGTGGGTTATGTTACTGATTTCTAGTGCTAGGATAAAGCCTAGGATTGTGACTGCCAGGGCTGTTATTTTTAGGTAGTAAGGCATGGTTATTTGAGGGATTGTTGTTGGAGGAATGTTGTTGGAGATAATGAATCCTGCGAAAAGACTTCCAATTAGCAGACGCTTGATGGAGTTAATTAGAAAGGGATTATTTTCGTTGATGATGATAAGGGTTGGGAATCGGGGTTGTCCCAAGAGTGCGAAGAAAATAATTCGGGTGCTGTAGATTGCTGTGAAGGAGGTGGCAACTAGTKKTATTAAAAGGGCTCAGGCGTTGGTATATGACGTGTTGGCGGATTCAATAATTAAGTCTTTGGAGTAGAATCCGGTAAGGAAGGGCATTCCTGTTAGTGCGAGACTGCCGATAATTAGGGCTGTTGTAGTGAATGGTATCGTTTTGAATAATCCCCCTATTTTTCGAATGTCTTGTTCGTCATTTAGGCTGTGGATAATAGAGCCGGAGCATATAAATAACATGGCTTTAAAGAAGGCATGGGTACAGATATGAAGAAATGCTAGGTAGGGTTGGTTGATACCGATCGTAACTATTATAAGGCCTAGTTGACTTGATGTGGAGAAAGCAATAATTTTTTTAATGTCATTTTGGGTGAGGGCACACATTGCTGTAAATAATGTGGTGATGGCCCCTAGGCATAATATAATGGACTGGGCAAATTTGTTGTTTTCTGTTAAGGGGTGGAAGCGGATTAGGAGGAAGATGCCCGCTACGACTATTGTGCTTGAATGGAGTAGTGCTGAGACAGGGGTTGGGCCTTCTATTGCAGAGGGTAGTCATGGGTGTAGACCGAATTGTGCGGATTTTCCAGTTGCGGCTAGGATTAGGCCTATTAGGGGCAGGTTGGTGTTGTTCGAGTCTAGTATAAAGATTTGTTGAAGGTCTCAAGTGTTGAGATTGGTTAGGAATCATGCCATTGCTAGGATGAACCCGATATCGCCGATGCGGTTGTACAGAATTGCTTGTAGGGCTGCTGTGTTTGCGTCTGCCCGTCCGTGTCACCATCCAATGAGTAGGAATGATATGATTCCAACTCCTTCTCAGCCAATGAATAGTTGAAATAAGTTGTTTGCGGTGACAAGAATGAGTATTGTAATGAGGAACAGGAGTAGGTATTTAAAGAATTGATTGATGTTGGGGTCTGAGTGTATATATCATATTGAGAATTCTATAATAGACCATGTTACGAATAGTGCTACTGGGACGAATATTATTGAGAAATAATCTATTTTGAAGCTGAGGGATAGTTTGAGGGTTTGTATTGTTAGTCAGTGTCAGTTTGAGATAATTGCTTCCTGTCCCGTGTAAATAAATATTATTGTAGGGACTATGCTAATAAGAAAGGCATATGAGACAGTTGTTTTTACGTAGAGTGGGTAGTTGGAGGTTTTATAGGTGGGGGAACTCGTTATTATGATAGGAATGGTTAGTAGGAGTAGGGTTATTAATGTGAAGGAGGAGAATATGTTTATTACTTTTATTTGGAGTTGCACCAATTTTTTGGTTCCTAAGACCAATGGATAACTACTATCCTTTAAAAGTTTGAAAAAGCCATGTTGTTAGGCATGGGGGCATAGAGTTAGCAGTTCTTGCATACTTTTTCGGTAAATAAGAAGATGGCAGCTTCTGTTATTAGATTCACAATCTAATGTTTTTTCTTAAACTATATTTACAGTATAGGGGTCCTAGGATAATTTTTGGGTTTAGGGATAGGAGTAGTAAGGGTAAGATGTGCAGTGACATGAGTGCATTTTCTCGTGTAAAAGAAGGTGAGATGTTGTTGATATGGTGGGTATATTTACCTCGTTGTGTTGTGATTAGCATGTAGAGGGAGTATAGGGCGGTAATTACTATATTTAACCCTATTAGAATGATTGTAATGTTAGATCAAGAGAATGTTGATATAACTACAAATAGTTCTCCGATTAGGTTAATTGTTGGGGGCAGGGCTAGGTTAGTTAAGCTTGCTAGGAGTCATCAGGTGGCTATTAATGGGAGAAGTGTTTGTAGGCCGCGGGCTAGAATTATTGTTCGGCTATGGATTCGTTCGTAGTTGGAGTTTGCTAGGCAAAAGAGTATAGAGGACGTGAGGCCGTGGGCGATTATTAGGGCTGTGGCTCCTATATAGCTTCAGGGTGTTTGGATAAGGATGGCTACGATGACAAGTGCTATATGGCTGACGGAGGAGTATGCGATGAGGGATTTTAAGTCCGTTTGGCGTAGGCAGATTGAGCTGGTCATAATTATACCCCATAAGGATAGCATGATGAATGGGTATGCTATGAAGTCGGTTACTGGATTTAGGAGTAATGTAACTCGTAGTATACCGTATCCCCCTAGTTTTAGTAAGACTGCTGCAAGAACTATAGAGCCTGCGATGGGGGCTTCTACGTGGGCTTTGGGTAGTCAGAGGTGGAGGCCATACAGTGGTATTTTTACTATGAAGGCTATTATGCATGCTAGTCATATGAAGACATTGGATCAAGAGTTGGGTATTGGTTGTGCCCAGTATTGGAGGACTAGGAAATTTAGGGATCCCGTTGTATTTTGAATGTGGATAAGTGCGACTAGTAGGGGTAGGGATCCTACTAGCGTGTAAAATAGGAAGTAAAGGCCTGCGTTCAGGCGTTCTGTTTGGTTTCCCCATCGGGTAATGATAATAAGTGTTGGGACTAGTGTTGCTTCAAATAGGACATAAAAAAGAATCAGTTCTGTTGCGGTGAATGTTATGATCAGGAATAGTTGTAGTAGAATTAGTATCGTGATGAATAGTTTTTTTCGGGTTAGGCTTTCTTTTGATAGGTGATTTTGGCTGGCTATTAGTATTAGGGGAAGGAGTCATATGGTTAGGATTAGTAGTGGTGTGGATAAAGAATCGGAGAAGAAGATTAGTGAGAAGTTAAGACTGTTATCACCAAATTGGTTCATGAGAAGTAGGCTTGTGAGACTAATTAGCAGGCTATGTATTGTGGGATTAATTCAGATTATGTTGTTTTTCGATAATCAAGTTAGGGGTATAAGTATTATTGTGGGGATAATATATTTTAGCATTGCAATAAATTAAGATTTTGTACATAGTCGGTACCGTATGTGTTGGATACTATTACTAGTAGAGATAAGCCTAGTGCTGCTTCGCAAGCTGCGAAGACCAGTAGGATGATGGGTATTATGCTGGCTAGAGTGAAATGTGAGTTTAGGATTGTTAGAGTGGCTATGATGAATAGGGATAATATTATTCCTTCTAGGCATAGAAGGGATGATATTAGGTGGGATCGATATATTAATAATCCTGTGAGGGATACTGTGAAAGCTAGCATAATGTTTATAAATACGAGGGACATTTGGTAATTATGAGTTTGATCATAATCTAATGAGTCGAAATCATTTATTTTGTTTTAAACTAAGTACCATATTCGGTCCATTCTAGTCCTTTTTGGGTTCATTCGTAGGCCAGGCTTACGGCTAGTAGGAGGATTAGGAAAAGGGCTATGGTGAGTATTGTGTTTAGGTTAGTTGTTTGTGAGGCTCATGGTAGGGGTAGGAGTAGTGCGATTTCCAGGTCAAATAGGAGGAACGTGATGGCTACTAGAAAAAATTTTATAGAGAAAGGGAGGCGAGCTGATCCTATGGGGTCGAATCCGCATTCATAGGGACTTGTTTTTTCTGAGTATGCGTTTAATTGGGGGAGTCAAAATGCGATGATAACGAGTAGTGTAGCTAGGGCGAGGTTGGTTAGGAGGGCTAGTATCAAGTTTATTATTCTTTTTCGGGTTAGACCGAAACTAACTGATTGGAAGTCAGTTGTACTGATTGATACTAAAAGAATATGAGCCTCATCAGTAGATAGAAACATAAAGGAAAAGTCATACTACGTCTACGAAATGTCAGTATCAGGCGGCGGCTTCAAAGCCAAAATGGTGGTTAGAGGTAAAGTGGAATTTTAATTGGCGGAAGAAGCAGACAATTAGGAAGGTAGATCCAATAATAACGTGGAGGCCGTGGAAACCTGTGGCCACAAAGAAAGTTGAGCCATAGACTCCATCTGAAATAGTAAAGGGTGCCTCGTAGTACTCTGAGGCTTGTAGTAGTGTGAAGTAAACACCTAGTGCGATAGTAATAAATAGGGCTTGTAGTATGTGGTTGCGATTTCCCTCTATGAGACTGTGATGGGCTCAGGTGATTGATACCCCTGAGGCTAGGAGGACAGAGGTATTAAGTAGCGGAACTTCTAGGGGATTGAGCGGGTGAATACCTGTTGGTGGTCAGCAGCCTCCTAGTTCGGGAGTAGGGGCGAGGCTTGAGTGATAAAATGCTCAGAAGAATCCGGTAAAGAATAAGACTTCGGAGATAATAAAGAGAATTATACCGTAGCGAAGGCCTTTTTGGACGGTTGGGGTGTGGTGTCCTTGAAAGGTACTTTCTCGGACAATGTCTCGTCATCATTGGTATATTGTGAGTATGTTTGTTGTTAAGCCAAGCATTAGTAGGGCCGTCGAGTTGAAGTGGAATCATATAATTAGGCCTGATGTTATTAAGAGGGCGGATAGTGCTCCTGTGAGGGGCCAAGGGCTTGGGTTTACTATGTGGTAGGCATGGGTTTGGTGTGTCATTATGTGTTGTCGTGCAGGTATAGGCTGACTAGGAGGGTGAATACATAAGCTTGAATTAAGGCCACTGCGAATTCGAGAACTGTTAGTAAGACTAGAATAATAAATGTAATAAGAGCTGTTGTGGTGCTAATGCTTATTAGCGCAAGTGTGGCTCCTCCGATTAGGTGGATTAGCAGGTGCCCTGCTGTGATATTGGCTGTCAGTCGAACAGCAAGGGCTACTGGTTGGATGAAGAGGCTAATAGTCTCAATAATCACTAGTATTGGGATTAATGGGGTTGGTGTACCTTGTGGCAGAAAATGGGCGAGTGATGCTTTAGTTTTATTACGGAAGCCTGTGACAACAGCTCCGGCCCACAGAGGAATGGCCATGCCTAGATTTATTGATAGTTGTGTGGTTGGTGTAAATGAGTGGGGTAGTAGTCCTAGTAGGTTTGTTGAGCCAATAAATAGAATTAGGGATATTAGTATTAGTGCTCATGTCTGTCCCTTAGGATTATGGATGCTTATTATTTGTTTTGAGATGAGTTGGAGTAGTCATTGTTGAAGGGAAATGAGGCGATTGTTAATTAGTCGATTTGATGTTGGGAATAGTAGGCTGGGGAATAGGACAATAAGAGTAACGAGGGGTAAGCCTAGTATTATAGGGGTAATGAAAGAGGCAAATAGATTTTCGTTCATTTTGTTTCTCAGGGGGTGTTTTGTTTTGACGTTTTTACTAGTGCTAGTTCTGGGCTAAGGTAAAAGTTGTGCTTTGAGATTTTTAGTTGGAAAATAATGAAAAGGACCAGAAATATTGATAAAATTATTGTAAGTCATGTTGATGTGTCTAGTTGTGGCATGTCATCAAGGAGAGTATTGTGCTCTCAGTCTTTAACTTAAAAGGTTAATGCTGGCATAGCTTCTTGATGGTCTTATAATATAGATGCAGATCATTTTTCAAAATACTTTAGTGGGACTAGTTCGAGGACAATTGGTATAAAACTGTGATTTGATCCGCAGATTTCTGAACATTGGCCATAATACAGGCCTGGTCGGGTTGACATTAGGGTTGTTTGATTTAGGCGACCTGGGATTGCGTCTGTTTTCAATCCTAGGGAGGGTACCGCTCATGAGTGTAATACGTCTTCAGAGGAGATTAGTATCCGAATTGTTATTTCTATGGGCAGTACGACTCGGTTGTCTACTTCTAGTAGTCGTAACTCCCCTGGCTTTAATTCTGATGTTGGGATTATGTAGGAATCGAAGCTCAGATCCTCATAGTCAGTATATTCATAGCTTCAGTATCATTGATGCCCCATAGTCTTCACTGTGAGGGATGGGTTATTGATTTCGTCCATTATGTATAGGATTCGTAGAGATGGAAGGGCAATTAGGATTAGGATAATGGCTGGGAGAATGGTTCAGATTGTTTCTACTTCTTGTGCGTCTATCGTACTAGTATGTGTTAATTTCGTTGTTAGTATTAGTGAGATGATATAAAGTACTAGGGAGCTAATTAGGAATACAATTATTAGGGTGTGATCATGAAAGTGCAGTAATTCTTCTATAATAGGTGATGTTGCGTCTTGAAATCCTAGTTGTATGGGGTATGCCATATGAGATGTACGGGATTTCCACCTGTAATTTAATCTTGACAAGATTACGTAATGTTTTACTAACGTCTCATTAATTGAGAGAGTCATAGTGGTTATGGTGTTGGCTTGAAACCAATAATAGAGGGTTCGATTCCTTCCTTTCTTATTTTAGATTAACATATGTGGGTTCTTCAAATGTGTGGTATGGTGGGGGGCATCCGTTTAGTCATTCTAAGTTTGTTGTGGTTAGGTCTACGGTTAGAACTTCTCGTTTAGATGCGAATGCTTCTCAGATGATAAAAATTATTAGTATGACCGCTGTTAGTGAGATGAATGAGCCTATAGATGAAATAGTATTTCATATTGTGTATGCATCTGGGTAGTCGGAGTATCGTCGTGGTATGCCAGATAATCCTAAGAAATGTTGTGGGAAGAAAGTTATGTTTACACCTACAAATATGATTACAAAATGGATTTTGGCTCATGTAGTATTAAGGGTGTAGCCTGAGAATAGTGGGAATCAATGTACGAATCCTCCTATAATAGCGAACACAGCTCCTATTGACAGTACATAGTGGAAATGTGCGACTACATAATATGTGTCGTGAAGAACAATATCGAGAGAAGAGTTAGCTAGAACAATTCCTGTTAGGCCTCCAACTGTGAAAAGGAAGATGAAGCCCAGGGCTCATATTATAGCAGGGGATCATTTGATATTACCTCCGTGAAGTGTAGCTAGTCAGCTGAAGACTTTTACTCCAGTAGGGATAGCAATAATTATGGTGGCTGATGTAAAGTAGGCTCGTGTGTCGACGTCTATACCTACTGTAAATATATGGTGGGCTCATACAATAAACCCTAGAAATCCGATTGATATTATAGCTCATACTATTCCTATATATCCGAACGGTTCTTTTTTTCCCGAGTAGTAGGTCACGATGTGAGAGATTATCCCAAATCCAGGTAGAATAAGAATATACACTTCGGGGTGTCCGAAGAATCAGAATAGGTGTTGGTATAGGATAGGGTCCCCACCTCCTGCTGGGTCGAAGAAGGTTGTGTTCAGATTTCGGTCAGTTAGTAGTATTGTAATACCAGCTGCTAATACAGGGAGGGAGAGAAGTAATAACACGGCAGTGATTAGCACTGATCATACAAATAAGGGAGTCTGGTACTGAGATATTGCAGGGGGTTTCATATTAATAATTGTAGTAATAAAATTAATAGCCCCTAAAATTGAAGAGACACCCGCTAGGTGTAAAGAGAAGATGGTCAGGTCTACTGAGGCTCCTGCATGGGCCAGGTTACCTGCTAGAGGGGGATATACGGTTCAGCCAGTTCCTGCTCCAGCTTCAACTATAGAAGATGCCAGGAGTAGTAAGAAGGAGGGAGGGAGAAGTCAGAAACTTATGTTATTTATTCGGGGAAATGCTATATCTGGGGCACCGATCATCAGAGGGACTAGTCAGTTGCCGAAGCCTCCAATTATAATAGGTATTACCATGAAGAAAATTATTACGAATGCATGTGCGGTTACAATTACGTTGTAAATTTGGTCGTCTCCGAGTAAGGTCCCAGGTTGACCTAATTCAGCGCGGATTAATAAACTTAGAGCGGTTCCTACTATGCCAGCTCAAGCACCGAACAGGAGATATAAGGTACCAATGTCTTTGTGATTGGTTGAGAATAGTCAGCGGTTGATGAACATGGGTAAGATGGCTGAGTGAAGCATTAGACTGTAAATCTAAGGACAGAGGTGAGATCCCTCTTCTTACCAGGCCTTGTGGTGAATTAACATATTGAATTGCAAATTCAAAGAAGCAGCTTCAATTCTGCCGGGGCTTCTCCCGCCTTTTTTTTCTCGCGGCGGGAGAAGTAGATTGAAGCCAGTTGTCTAGGGTATTTAGCTGTTAACTAAATTTTCGTGGGGGTGGAGCCCACCAATCTAGGGAGGATTTAGCTTAATTAAAGTGGTTGATTTGCATTCAATTGATGTAAGATATGATCTTGCAGTCCTTATCAGGAATTAAGTAATTCATACTTGCTTAGGGCTTTGAAGGCTCTTGGTCTATTTAACCTAAATTCCTATTCTAGGATTGATAGGATTGGGGTTAGTGGTAGTAGTATAGTAGATAGTACGACTATTGTGGGTAAGAGGGTTATTTGTTTTGTGGTTGAGAATTGTCATTTCATTTTTATGTTATTTGTGGAGGGAAATATTGTAAGTGCAGTGGAGTATGTGAGTCGTATATAAAAGTATAGGTTTAGTAGTGCTGTGATTGCTATGAGGGTGGGTAAGATGATGCTATCATTTTTTGTTATTTCTTGGATAATTATTCATTTTGGTATAAATCCTGATAGTGGGGGGAGTCCTCCTATTGATAAGAGGGTAACAAGGATTAGAGCTGTTATGACGGGCATTTTGTTTCATGTGTGTGATAATGATAGGGTGGTTGTGGTCGAGTTAGCTATGAATAGGGCGAATATGGTGGAAGTTATAATAATGTAGATGATCAGGTTTAGTAGTATTATGGTAGGGTTGTATGGTAGGACTGCTGTTATTCAGCCTATGTGGGCAATTGATGAGTAGGCCATGATTTTTCGTAATTGGGTTTGGTTTAGTCCCCCCCAGCCTCCAATTATAATTGACAGTATTGATAGAATTAGAATCAGGTCTAGGTTGATGGATGGGGAGATTTGATATAGTACGGATATGGGTGCTAGTTTTTGTCATGTGAGTAGGATTAGGCCGGAAGATAGGGGGATACCTTGTGTTACTTCAGGGACTCAGAAGTGGAATGGGGCTATTCCTAGTTTTATGGCAAGAGCCATCGTTATAAGTATGGATGCTGTTGGGTTGGATAATTTTATTACGGTTCATTGGCCTGAGAATATTAGGTTAATGATGACTGCTATTATTAGTAGTATTGAGGCTGTCGATTGGGTTAGAAAATATTTGGTTGATGCTTCTGTGGCTCGTGGGTTGTGTTTTTTTATTATGATGGGGATAATAGCGAGTATATTTATTTCAAATCCAATTCAGATGAGTAGTCAGTGGGAGCTGATTATAACAATGATGGTTCCAAGTATGACGGTTAGTAGGATGATGAAGAAGATGATTGGATTTATTAGTACGGGAAGGATGTAAACCAACATTTTCGGGGTATGGGCCCGATAGCTTAATTAGCTGACCTTACTATTAGAATTTGGTGTAATTGGGAGCACGAAGAGTTTTGGGTTCTTAGGAGTAGGTTCAATTCCTATAGTTCTAGAAATAAGAGGGCTTGAACCTCTATTATTTACTCTATCAAAGTAACTCTTTTGTCAGACATATTTCTTATGTTTGTGGGGGAATGCTTGATAGGAGAATGGGTAGGGATACATGTCACATGCATAAGGCCAGTGTTAGGGGTAGGAAGTTTTTTCATAGCAGGTGCATCAGTTGGTCGTAGCGGAATCGAGGATAGGATGCTCGAATTCATAGAAAAGTAATTGTTAGTAATAGCGATTTGATGGTGAAGTTAACTGTGTAGAGTTCAGGTATATATGGGTTATGAAATGCTCCTAGGAAAAGGGTTGTTGTGAAGATATTTATTATGATAATATTTGCATATTCCGCCATGAAGAATAGGGCGAATGGTCCTGCTGCATATTCTACGTTGAAGCCTGAGACTAGTTCTGATTCTCCCTCGGTGAGGTCAAATGGTGCTCGGTTTGTTTCTGCTAATGTGGAGATAAATCATATTATCGCTAGAGGCCATGCTGGGAAAATTAATCATACTTGTTCTTGTGTGATGATTAATGTGGAGAGGGTGAAGGACCCGTTTATCAGGAGGACTGATAGTAAAATAATTGCTAGGGTTACTTCGTATGAGATTGTTTGTGCTACTGCTCGTAGGGCTCCAATAAGTGCGTATTTTGAGTTGGAGGCCCAGCCAGATCAGAGGATTGAGTACACGGCTAAGCTTGATATGGCTAGTATAAAGAGGACGCCTAAGTTTATATTAATGAGGGGGTAGGGTATGGGTAGGGGAATTCATATGGTCAGGGCAAGGCTTAGGGCTAGGATAGGTGCTAAGATGAATATTGAGATGGAGGATGTGGCTGGTCGTAGTGGCTCTTTAATGAAAAGTTTAATTGCATCAGCAATGGGTTGAAGCAGGCCGTATGGGCCTACAACATTGGGACCTTTTCGAAATTGCATGTAGCCTAGGACTTTTCGTTCGACTAGCGTTAGGAATGCTACGGCTAGGAGGATAGGAATAATTAGTGTTAGGATGTTGACTATAAACATTTTGTTAAGGAGAGGATTTGAATCTCTGAGTATAAAGGTTTAAGTTTTACGCAATTACCGGGCTCTGCCACCTTAACTAGGCCCTTTTCTAGGGCGGGTTTTGTTTGTTGATTTAATTGAGATAATATCATTAGTTTATTTAAGGCGCTTGTTTGAAGTTGGCCTTATTTCTCTTGTCCTTTCGTACTGGGAGAAATTCGTAATAGATAGAAACCGACCTGGATTACTCCGGTCTGAACTCAGATCACGTAGGACTTTAATCGTTGAACAAACGAACCTTTGATAGCGGTTGCACCATCGGGGTGTCCTGATCCAACATCGAGGTCGTAAACCCTATTGTCGATATGGACTCTTGAATAGGATTGCGCTGTTATCCCTAGGGTAACTTGTTCCGTTGATCAAGTTTTTGGATCAATGAGCGATAGTTCGATTTGACTTGTGGGTCTAGTCTTTAAAATCGCTCGGAGGATTTTTTATTCTCCGAGGTCACCCCAACCAAAGCTGTTAGTCCATGGAGGATGTTGTTGTCCCTTGGTGGTTGAGTTTGTTTTCTTTGGACTAATTAGTTAAAGCTCCATAGGGTCTTCTCGTCTTATTTGTCTATTCCCGCCTCTTCACGGGAAGGTCAATTTCACTGATTGGAAGTAAGAGACAGTAAAACCCTCGTGTGGCCGTTCATACAAGTCCTTATTTAGAGAACAAGTGATTATGCTACCTTTGCACGGTCAGGATACCGCGGCCGTTTAACGTTTGTCACTGGGCAGGCAGTGCCTCCAATACTGGGGATGCTGGAGGTGATGTTTTTGGTAAACAGGCGGGGTTTGTGTTTGCCGAGTTCCTTTTACTTCTTTTAATCTTTCCTTAAGTGCACTCCTGTGTTGGGTCAACAGTATAATTAATAAATTATTTATTGTTAGATTGTTTTTATTTACTGTTAATGGTCAGGGTATTATCAGGCACTGACTTAGGCTTATGCAAGGAGAAAATGTTTCTTGTTACTCATGCTAACATTATTGCTTCTATTTAATAATAGAGTAGTCCAGTATTAGGGCTAGGAGTTAGTTGTTTGTTGTTGGGATTAATGTCGTTTAAATTGTTGAGCTTTAACGCTTTCTTAATTGATGGCTGCTTTTGGGCCTACTATGGTATTGTTAGATCTTACTCTCTAGTCAAGGTTGTATCCGTTTCTAAAAGGCTGTACCTTTTTAGATTAACTTTTAAAGATACAGTGAGACTTGCGTATGTTTTTGGTATCTTTAAAGTTGAACTAAGATTCGTTTCCTGGACAACCAGCTATTACCAGGCTCGTTAGGCGTGTCACCTCTACTTGCAGATCTTCTCACTATTTTGCCACATAGATGAGTTGGTTCTTAATTGACTGTCCATAAGTAGCTCGTCTGGTTTCGGGTTACTTAGCTAAAGTTCATTTTGCTAAGTTTTTTGCTAGTTAACTCATTATGCAAAAGGTACAAGGGGTAATCTTTGCTTTCTTATACTTTGATTTTATTCTTTCATCATTCCCTTGCGGTACTTTCTCTATAGCGCCATGTTTAGAATTTCTATCTCCTATACTTTAAATTAGGGTAAATGCTTTGTTTTGTTTTGCTTTGATTGTTTAATTGAAAGCGGGGGTTTGGGCTAGGAATAGTTCAAGATATTCATGGTGTGTGAAATCTTCTAGGTGTAAACTAGGTGCTTTATTTAAGCTATACCTTGATTTATCCAAGCACACTTTCCAGTATGCTTACCTTGTTACGACTTGTCTCCTCTCATATGGTTAGTGCGTGTAAATAGATTTGGGTGCGTTGTAGTTACTTGAGGAGGGTGACGGGCGGTGTGTGCGTGCTTCATGGCCTAATTCAACTAAGCACTCTATTCTTAGTTTACTACTAAATCCTCCTTTGGTTATTAGTTTCATAATAACTTTCGTGTGATTTTCTTGTGGTAGAAAATGTAGCCCATTTCTTTCCAATTCATAGGTTACACCTTGACCTAACGTTTTTATGCGTTATGATTATGCTTACTTTTATTCCTTTTTAGGGTTTGCTGAAGATGGCGGTATATAGACTGTATTAGCAAGAATTGGTGAGGTTTATCGGGGTTTATCGATTATAGAACAGGCTCCTCTAGAAGGGTATAAAGCACCGCCAAGTCCTTTGAGTTTTAGGCTGTTGCCGGTAGTACTCTGGCGAATGATTTTGTTTTTATAATCATTTGTGTTTAGGGCTAAGCATAGTGGGGTATCTAATCCCAGTTTGGGTCTTAGCTATAGTGTATCAGCTGTTGTAGAGTCACTTTCGTCATTTATTTTTATGATAATTATGGCTTTTTACAGTTTAATTAAAATTTAACTCTATTTGGTATAGTGCTTAAACACGTTTTACGCCGTATTCCTGTTAGCTTGGGTTAATCGTATGACCGCGGTGGCTGGCACGAGATTTACCAACCCTGGTCAATATAACTTAGTCAAACTTTCGTTTATGGCTTAATTTTTGTCACTGCTGTGACCCGTGGGGGTGTGGTTAAGCAAGGTGTTATGAGCTACAGATGTGTGCTTGATACCCGCTCCTCTTAGTCTTGAAGACTCGGAGGGCATTCTCACCGGGGTGCGGATGCTTGCATGTGTAAGTTTATTGATGGTTAACAGGAAGGCTGGGACCAAACCTATGTGTTTATGGAGTGAGAGTACTCATCTAGGCATTTTCAGTGCCTTGCTTTAGTTTTAAGCTACATCAAC